TTATGGTTGGCTTTAGTGGTTAGACGAAAAAAATGAAGTATCCAGGCTCCGTTTAGAAAAAACCCAATTGATAATGATGATTACTACATGTATCATAAATTATTCCTGGTTGTTATTTGTAAAGTCATAACAAAAAGAAATGGTAATGAGAAGATTTGTCCTATATGTGCAAATCTAAATCGGGCAGATCTTTACCCGGAGTAGAGCATAAACCTAAAAAGATGAAAGAGACCCATTCAAGAACAAGAAAATCCCATCGTGATTGGAATTGAATTTCGATGAAACAATACATCAATGAGAAGTTAATTCGATAAGTTTATTTCCTTTTTTTCTATTATAAGGAAGAAAGAAGTCAAAATAAAATTCGTCTTTATTGAATGAAAAATCGAATAAAAAGTCTTTTCATTTAGAAGGTAGAAAAACCCTGGTACGAAAAAGAATAGGAAAAAAAGAAATAAGACTGGAATCTATACCTGGAATCTATACATTGATTTTTTTTTTCTAAATTTTTTTTGAACCGTATGCATCAAAAGGTGCATGTACGGTTCCTAAGGGATACAGTTTTGCCCTACTCAACCGACTTTATCGAGAAAGATTACTTTTTTTAGGCCAAGAAGTTGATAGCGAGATATCGAATCAACTTATTGGTCTTATGGTATATCTCAGTATCGAGGATGATACCAAAGATCTGTATTTGTTTATAAACTCTCCTGGTGGATGGGTAATACCTGGAGTAGCTATTTATGATACTATGCAATTTGTGCGACCAGAGGTCCATACAATATGCATGGGATTAGCCGCATCAATGGGATCTTTTATCCTGGTTGGAGGAGAAATTACCAAACGTCTAGCATTCCCTCACGCTCGGCGCCAATGAGTTTTTTATTTGTATTTTCGAAAAAAAAAAGAAAACTATGCCTTCGCCGTATGAATATTAAGTAATAATAGCATGGCACTTCGAATTCGATATGAAAAAATTTTGTAGTTTTTTTTTTCACAAAATTCGATTATGTATCGAGAGAGTAGTATGGGATAAAATGTATTTCCGATTTTCTCTTATCTATCGGAAGTCTAATTTAGCGTCACAAACTTTTTTGTTTTCACACCGAAAGGCTCTTAACAATAATTATGTTCTAAAAAAAGGGGTACGAAAAAAACAAGATTTTTCTTTTTTGGTTGGATCAAAAAGAAACTTTGGGATTGCTGAATCAAAGACACAAAAAAAGAATCTATTAAAAAAAAAAATAGAAAGCAACGGAGCCATCATAGTATTTTTGAACTCCCCTGAAAGGAAGGGTGGCAATTTGATCATTTATCCATCTGGGGCTGATAGATTCTATCTTGATCTTTCTTGAATGGAAAGTAAGGATCAATTTGATTGTAGAGCCGTATGCAATGCACAAAAGATGATGCCCGTACGGTTGTTCAATTCTATCTTCTTTTCCTATTACTCTTTATCTTTCTTTTCTGTTCGTTTTATCACACCAGATAGAGAACCCTTCTATCATCAGGGTAATGATCCATCAACCTGCTAGTTCTTTTTATGAGGCGCAAACGGGAGAATTTATCCTGGAAGCGGAAGAACTGCTGAAACTACGCGAAACCCTCACAAGGGTTTATGTACAAAGGACGGGCAAACCCTTATGGGTTGTATCTGAAGACATGGAAAGAGACGTTTTTATGTCAGCAACAGAAGCCAAAGCTTATGGAATTGTTGATCTTGTAGCAGTTGAATGAAAAAAAGAGATTTTGTGCAAATCCTTGATTTGAGATTTTACCTCCGAGTTTACTATATCTATTAAATAGAATAAATTCATAATTATCCGGTTAGGATCAATCTAAACCAGCCCATTATATATATGCTTCAACATGCCAACTATTAAACAACTTATTAGAAATACAAGACAGCCAATTCGAAATGTCACGAAATCCCCCGCTCTTCGGGGATGTCCTCAGCGTCGAGGAACATGTACTAGGGTGTATGTGCGACTCGTTTAGATCATGAGCTGGCACAAAAAAAGCAAGAAAACCGCTTTCCAGTATGAATGATCAGTACCTGTGAATAAGATAGAATGGAAGAAGGAACTCCATTCACTATCTAAAAATCAGAAAATCCATCCTTCTATTGTGTATAAAGTTTATGGTTTCGATTGGTGCAAATCCAATCACCTGAATTTAAGATGAGAAGCAACTCTCCATTGGTAGCAAATAGTTATCCATTAAGCGGAGGAAATCTTATTGAAATTCAAAAAAAAACATAAAAATAAAGTTCCCACTCGGTCAAGAACGGACTACGAGGGTCAGCTACCCCAGCTAACTTTCATAATTAAATACCGTTACTATATAAGTAGCTCTTATTGTGAAAGACCTGTTACTGGATAATTCATGGGTAGAGCCAAAGAGTGTGGTGTGAACTATACAAGTTACCAATAACATTGATTAAATGAAGTAAAGGCTCCGGTGTATAGAGAAGACCTCACCGTTTAAGAAGTAACCATAGAAACGATGGAATCCACTATTTCTTTATCCATTTAATTTAGATATTTTTTTTATTGTTTTGACACCTAGCAAAAGAAAAAATTGTGGTCGGGAAGGTTATAGTAGCCAAAGCCATTGGAATTGTTATTTTATACATTGGAAAAATCCGTTTGGTTATTAATAGACCAAGGCGGGTAAAAGAATAACTGAAAGAAAAGAAATCAATTAGTTATTTGTGAAAGTTTGATTTATTCAATGACCAGAATTAAACGCGGATATATAGCTCGAAGACGTAGAACAAAAATTCGTTTATTTGCATCAAGTTTTCGAGGGGCTCATTCAAGACTTACTCGAACAATTACTCAACAGAAAATAAGAGCTTTGGTTTCGGCTCATCGGGATAGGGATAAGCAAAAGAGAAATTTTCGTCGTTTGTGGATCACTCGGATAAACGCAGTAATTCGAGAAAATGGAGTATCCTATAGTTATAGTAAATTAATACATGATCTATACAAGGGACAGTTGCTTCTTAATCGTAAAATACTAGCCCAAATAGCTATATCAAATAGGAATTGTCTTTATATGATTTCCAACGAAATCAGAAAAACAAAAGAAGTAGATTGGAAAGAATACACCGGAAAAATTTAAACGGAGTTCCCCGGAGAATGAACTCCGGGAAGGTGGAGTCGAATTTTTCCGATTCTTTTTTTTTTCTTACGACACGATAATCAAATTTGGATTCTCATATTTATCGAACAAACGACCAATCTGCGTTTGAGTTCGGATTGGAATTCTGATTCAAGTGAACAAAGAATAAGCCTATTTCATTCGGGTTCTAAGACTAGTAATTCGAGCGGTTGACTCGGTTCTTTCAAATTGCTTCTCATTATTCAGAAAGGGTAACAAAGATAAAATACGAGCTTGTTTTATAGCAATAGTAATTAATCGTTGTTGTTTCAAGGTTAATCTATTCACTCGTCTAGATAATATTTTTCCTTGTTCACTAATAAATCGACTAATTAAACTCATATTTCTATAATCAATTCGATCCCCCGATTGAATCGGGGGCAAACGCCTACGAAAAGATCGCTTGGATTTAAGAAAAGGTCGCTTGGATTTATCCATGGTTTGTTTTGTTTATTTCTTATCCCGAAAATCCTATTTCTTAATTGTCATTGTAAGCCGAAAGAGGATTATTTTATTTATATATGTTCTATTTATATTTCAATATGTTCTATTCTATATAATGTCATTTTTACCCTTTGAAGGATAAGACATACTTGGTTCGGTCTATTTCTTTATTTCCCCATGAATCGTATGTTTGAAACAATAGGAACAGAATTTTCTCAATTCTAATCGATTAGGCGTATTGTGCCGATTCTTTTGAGTAATATATCTGGAAATCCCCGTTGATGCCTTTTTAAGACCATTTCGGATACAACTGGTACATTCCAAAATCACCGTTACTCGCGCATCTTTCCTCTTGGCCATGAACCTCCTTTGGATTTTTGATTTACTTAACTCTTCTATTTTGATTCGAAACGAAAAAAAGAAAGGAAGGAAAAAATAGAAGTTATTAACTTGAAATCCAATTCTAAAAGATCAAAATCAATAAAATCAATAAAGTAATAATAAATCCAAGCAAAGCCATAGTAAATAATAAGTAAGACAATGATTTTGAAACTCTATTTAAACCCAAAGGACGGTATTTCAGTTAAAGATCCTGCATTCTTGCCTGCCCTAGACCCGCACTTTCTTACTCTATTTCATGCCTCTATTATGAATATTCATTTCATTATTATCATTTAATAATTATTCTAATTAAATTCGAATTTTAACCCGAGTCTAGCAGACGTTGAATCCACTTTGATTCTTTCTCTTTCGTCCCTTATTCTAAAAATAAGAAAAAAAGGGAAAAAAGAGAAAAAAGGGAGGGGATTAGTCACAGATATTTAATTGTATCTCTAATCTTCTTCATTTCTTCCGAAGTCAATAACTAGAATGAAAAAAAAGGGAATGTTAACGCATCCGGGAAAAAACGATTAATCTCTATCAATAGACCTGCTAAAGCCCCGAACCATAGTGTACTTAGTACTGGGGCCACGGAGAGATATGTTTTTAGATCTCGCATTGAAAAACCTCCTTTTTATTTATTGTAATACATAAAGATAATGCATATATGATCAGATGTATATGTAGTTAAGAACCACTTAGAGTTGTACACAGAATCCCTAATTCAAATTGAAATGTCCAATGATCCATAAGATTTTCATTTTAAGAAAATGAAAACAGAAAAAAATACATCCCTTCTTAGGCTTAGGGAATAGTTCCGAAAACTACTCATTTTTTTTTATGATGGGTTGTATATTTCGTATATATATATATATATATAGTATAGAATTATTTTCCTTTTCTTATTATTATATGTTAAATGAGACCAAAAAGACGAAATGGGCAGAAAAATTGTTTTCCTCAATGGAGAAAATAGGGATGTGGAAAACAAGACAGGAATTCTATACAAT